AGTATGGTCGAACGATTCAAAAATGAATCGTTCGACCATACTATCCATTTTGATTATTGTAATCTAGAAAGATACAAACTGAATCGAGATCAATCTCCAATATGTATATGGATCTTCATAAATGTTAATATCAATTAAATATATGGAATGTACATAGTATCTCAATTCTATTTCTTTGCTTCATCTATTTGTTTCCTTTATTTTATCTATTTTATTTTTGTTGATTCCAATCAATCTGAAATAATCGCGAGGAAACTCTTATTATTTTCTAATTTATAGAAAATTAGAAAGTAATCTTTTTTTTAGCATTTCAAAGAAGTAATGGATTGCGCGGTTTACAGATAATCCAAGGAGTTCTATGGTAACTTCTTCGGATTTCGAAATTCGAAAAGGGTTATCCATCCTATCGATTTTGAATCCTTCAGCCATGATAGCAAACGCGTCAATAAAGCACAGCAGAAATAAAAGCCAATACAATTTCGGAATGAAGATATTTTTATTAATTCAATTTTTAATTCGAAATTGAATTAAATTAATGAATTCAATATATTAAATAATTAATAAAGATTAGTTATGCTTTGCAAAACGATCTATAAAAAATCTATAAAAAAGTGATACAATTTGATTCCCCAACTCAATTCGTAGTATCTCTAGAGTCCACTCCTTCCCCATATTACGAGTGAAAGGGAAAATGTAAAGACTACCATTAACGCAGCCCAAGCGAGACTTACTATATCCATGTGAATTATGTCCCCTATCTCTCTGAATATGAAGGAATTATTCCATTAGTGTTTATTAATAATAGTGGAATCACTGGTGCAGAGTCAAAAGGGTATTCTGACCCAACACCCTTGATGAAAGACTCCAATAAATATGAAAAATGAAACTGCAGTTACGCTTTTCTTTTGAAGTATCAAAGGGAATGCTACTAATATATATATGTAGGAATACTGATACCTATTCTTTATTTTTCTTGTCCTTCATTATCATTAAGTAAAAGAAAAAAGCCAATTATCCATCCAATCTAATTCAAGACCCGGCCAGTAGACACGACATTAGTAATGGAAAAAAATTGGTAACTCTTTATTTGATATGCTAGCCCTTCCACTACTATAATCTTTCCTTGAATCCTAAATACAACGAGTTACGGCACTTTAATTTAAAGAAGGGAACCCCCAGCTGTTTCCAATCAAGAAAGTCTCAAGACTACGCGTGTTTTGCTGGGAAAAATTCGGCGAGTTATAACAGCAAAGGAGAATAAAGAATAAGGGATTTCGAGTCTTGTCTTTTGTTAATCAGGCGACACCCAGATTTGAACTGGGGAAAAAGGATTTGCAGTCCCCCACCTTACCGCTCGGCCATGCCGCCAAAACGATACCAAATAGATGAAAATATTCCCCTTTATTTGTTATTTGTTTTTTTGGGGGGGCCGGCTCTTTCCCTTCAATTAATTTTATAGTATCTCAAAACACCCAATATCTAAATACCTCTCTTTTCTATTAAAAGACCAAATGGGAATTTTTTTTCAGTTACAAAAGCCAAAATTCAGAACAAATTGGAACCATTAACTATATGACTGTAAATTCATGACCCACTCTTGGATTTACATCTCAAATTGTCTTTCCCTAATGATAAATGATATAAGAAAATCAAAATTGATATATAACTAATCAGTCTTGATTTTTTTAGTGAAAAAAAAACCTTCTCAACTCGATTTCAATTATAATGTCAATTATTAGTATATGTAAACCCCAAACATAAGTTGTGTTCCACAGTTAGCTTATGGGGTATATTATTTGTGTATGATGCCTGTTTATAGGGAACTGGCGGACACTTGTCGTACTGCAATTTAGATTGATTAGATTGAAGAGAAAATAGAAATTTTGATAGAGTACGACATGTGCTGTCCCGAGTAGAAGTATGCAATAAAGGAGAACGATGTATGGATAGATAGCTATAGCAGCGCGGGTTTAATAAATACAAGCCTTCTTATGCACTTCAATCGTATTCTAAAAATAAAAATTCTACGAAAAAAAGAAAAAGGAGTTCTCTGCAAATCTTTTTTGGAACAATGGAATTCACGAAAGAGTTAAGTACTCAAAAAATTAACTTTCTATTGTTATATTGTTTCTGATTATTATGTCTTTATCTCCGTGAATGGATCAAATCCCGAATCCATTTATTTTTCTGATATCCAATCGGATTGGAATATGGAATATCATAATAATGGTATAAAGTGAATTTTCTATTCTAGACAAAATAAAAAAACTTCATAATTCTAAGTGGAATTTATCAATTCCTTTCCGTTTGGATCTGTCTCTTAGAAATTCCAATTTAACTAAGTCTAAAATCATCTTTTTTCCTCCGTTCATACGTATTTCATACATTCCATATATATGGAGTTGGGTAAAATTTCATGTGATTCAGTAAACAGAATCGAAATTCCATCATTGCTAGATCGATTCATATGATTCAATGCAGAATGAGAAAAGAATGGGAT